ATCTTTGTGACTACACCTACAAAACCAACGAAAAAACCAATTTGAAGCTTTAGCATAAAAAACTTGCCCGAGTTCAGGAAGAACCTTCAATACTAATCAAGCCCCTGCCTGGAATCAAGGCTGACCTTGACCACTATAAAAGCCAAATTAACTTAGCGCTAGAAGGAGCCGTAATACAGTATGAAAACCAGCAAAATTCAGACAACGTCTACAAAATGCCAGTACCAAATAGCGGCAATTACATTAAACCGGTTTATACCTGCACTGAAATGGCCCAACCACAGCCGAAAACAAGCCACCCTCAAAAAAACAATCCCAACAAATACATGGATGCCATGAAAGCCAGTTATTACAAAAAAACAGCTCCCAAAAGCCCTATCTGCAATAGTAAAATTCAATACGTGGTATTCGTGGTACTGCACCCTCATAAAAAATACACCTAAGCCGATTGTGATCAAAAACCACATGACCCCACGATTCTTATGAGTATAGTAGTCTTCCGAAAAGGGGAAAGCCTGACTAAACCCTTGAACATGCTTTTGTGCAGAGGTAACAGTCCTAGCAGAGCCTACCAGCAAACCTGTGTTTAAGAAAGGGATACCCCAAGGATTAATAGCCTCCACCCCCCTCGGTGGCCAAGAACAATTAAAAGAGAGCTCGCCAACTTTAACATGCACCAAAGCCCAAAAAAACCTAACAAAAAAAAAAGCCTCAGATATAATAAAAAGCTTCATGCTAATGTAGTAGTTACGCAAAACCAACGAAGTGTGACGCCCCAGGTAAGCCCCCTCAATAACTACATCCCCCCACCAACAGCTTAAAGTTAAAAACAACACCCCCACCCCAAGACATAAAAACAAAGAACGCCCCTCATGGACAAAAACAATAAAACCCCCAATACCGCTAAGAGCCCTCGCAGAGGCTAATACGGGTCAAACGCTATTTTCAACTAAAGGATAACCAGCCCGAGCCATCAGGGCATGGGTAAAGTATCCCACACTAATATTTGAAATATTAAAGTCTTATTAACTTAATGCCCTTAGGCTGACCCGACAGGGTACCTAGAACACCCAAAGCCCTAATTATAAAGTTAAACTACAGCCTATCCGCCTGATCTCGGCTAGCCCATTACTTCCTTAAGACCCCGTCCTCACCATAGAAAACAAGGAGCATAGAAAATACCCCGGTTTGAATCAGAACAACAAGAGTCTCCACAAAAAACATTATGACGAGCAGACCCCTTATAAAGAAGAAATCAAAAACACCATAAGTTCTAAAAGAAGATAAGAAGATAAGGTACCTAACCTTAGCCCCAATCAAAGACAACACAACTTGGCCAATGACGATATTTACAACCATTCGCACAGTCAGCGTGAAAGGCCGAGCAAAAATTCTAACTAACTCGCTAATCAGCAGTATAACAGTAATAGCTAAGGGGTGGTCCCCAGAAAAAGACTCACCAAACAGAAAATAAAAATTTTGGGGGAATACACAGATAGAAAAAACCACCCATAAAGGAAAAGACAAGCAGAACACCACAGCTAAGTGAGAACTTAGACTATACAGGTAAGGTAAAGAGCCTATAAAATTAAAAATAAAAACTACACAAACTAAAGAGAAAACAAAATGGACAGATCCAGAATAATAGTTAACACGTTGGGTACGAACCAAACCACTAACCATACCTAGCCCAGTAACTACCCTGGACTCAATCCGGCCTAATGTACTAAAAACCCCCATGTTACTAAAAATAAAAATAGGAAAAAACAAACTCCTAAAAGCACAAATGAATGCGGGAAAAACCCTAACACTTCCGACAAGAAAATCAAAATGACTTAACAAATTAGAACTCAACCTAGGCCAGGGCTAATAAGCCGAGGGCGCGCTTAGACGCTGTTACTAAATTCAACTGCTAACCTAACTAGGGGCAAAAGGACTAAAACCTTTTTCTTCGGGGCTACAACCCACTATCTCAAAGACTGTGCCCCCTTAAAACTGGCGAAAGGGAAAGATCCCAATTTTAAGACGCAAACTTAACCTTTTAATTAAAGTATGACGCCAAAAACATCCACCCTATAATAAACCCCCTATGTCTTGGTAACCTTGTTAACCTCAGCAGTTTCAACGCTACGTCCTTTTTAAACTACCTAGACCTATGCACTAGCAAAGCCCCCTAATAGACCTTTTAACCTTAAGTAGTCTGTAAACCCTTTTTCGCTGAGGATGCCGACCCTAATAGGCATAACTCTGTGGCCATAACCGCAGAGCTCAAAGCAATTTCCCCTGACAAACCCTACAGAAATTGGGTCTAAACTAACGTGGTTAGTTCGACCAGGCACGGCGTCCATTTTAACCCCCAACCTAGGGACCCCCCATCTGTGAATTACATCCCCTGTTGAAATACTAACCTCAGTCGTCTTTGTCACAGGAATAAAAAAAACCTCATCAGCCCTTCCTCGCCGACTAAACGGAAGAAAAGAGATATCAACCGCATCCCTTCTCTGGTACTCGGCGGGATAAGCCCAATTATAAGCATCTATCCCCACCCTTAAGTTCTTAGGCTCAAAACCTAAGACCCCCGCTTCTTCAAAACAATAAAAACCAAAGAGGACCCCAAAAGAACCTAATCACCTTGATAAGGAAGAAACAACCTTTAAGTCTGACCACCCCTTCATAAACCTAAGTATAAGACCGTCAGCATAATATTCATACTCCCAATACCACTGGCGGCCGACCACCTTAGCATGGTAGTCAGAACCTACCCCGACCTCCATCATATATAAATTTACCCAAGAAACATAGGCTAGCACGCAAAGAAAAACACCCGGAACCGTAGTTCAAAGAATCTCTAGTGTATTGTGCTTTGTAGCGTTTAAACAGCTATAGCCACCCAAAAAACTACTAGGCATAGCAAACCCAACTAAAAACATAGAAACTAAAACTATAACACCAATCACCACCACCATTGTCAAGTCATGATAAGAAACCAGACTTATGCACTCTACCGCAAAAGGATCAATAAAGCCGTATTTTATTGTCTCTAACACAAGGTAAGCCTAAATTTTTTAGGCCAACAACCTAATATTAATCGTAATTTAACAGATTTTCAACCTATCTAATGTGCCTTTAAAATTAACACACTCCCCACTCATTGGGCATATATATATATATATATATATATATATATATATATATATATGGCCAGGGTAGATGGGGTGTAGTAGGTATAGGCTATACTACCAGGGTATTAGGTATACCCGGGGACTAATACCCCCCTACCCGTACGCCACCCTACTACCCCCTCCTTCTCCTACCCAATCATATATATATATATATATATATTAACAGGGACCTACCCCTACCTAACCCCACCCCACCCCACTCTGGGAACCCAGAGTGGGTTATTACCCCTACCTAACCCCACCCCACCCCACTCTGGGAACCCAGAGTGGTCCCCCACCCCCACCCCCACCCCCACCCCCACCCGGGCGGGGTGGTAAGCATAAATCTCCAAGGGAAGTCGATAAGCCCCCAACTTATCATACCTTATATGTAGAAAGACCATAGGCCCGCCTTTGAGATTGTAGTAAGTTTATTTAATAGAAGCTTCACGTTAAAACTAGGGGTGGGGGAATTTCCCTCCTTATGGGCCGAAACCATACGTAATTGATTTACTACCACCCCTTTTTAACGGAAGGTAAAGAAAAAAGTAAGTCTGAGTCCTCGGGTTTAAAAAAACCCACACCCGAGGTCAGGGAAAAAAAGTTGGCCTTAACGCCCACAAAAATAAGAGGCACCATACCAAAACCCCCAAACTACAAATAGAGACACACATACCCATCAAATGTGAAACAGCGCACTTTTGTTAATACTAATGAAATATACGTGGGAAAGTAAACCACGTAGGCATGTTGCAATCATAAGTAGCCGTGTTAAACCCTAAACACGAGAACGTGTTAGGGGGTCGAACCAAGTTGATATTAACAAGAACCAGTAGTAATTAACGTAGGGTAGCTGTGCATGTGCACCCTGATTAACAGAACACCTTTTACACCAACAAAGGTTTAATAAACAAAAAGACCGAAGTAACGTATACTATATTTGTGCACACATATGCACTATAGAAGTAAAACACCCTTAACACCCACTGGATTGTAGTGCTAATACAGGCCTGGGTAATAAAGGCCAGAGGAGTGTGTGTGTCTGGACTGTGTACACACTTCACCGCAAAAATAGAACACCCTTTAACACTCACTAACACAGTGATATTAATAGGGGTCTGCCCAGCAGGAAACCAGTAAAGGTGATGTAGGAAAAAATAATTCGTTTACCAGCTCTAGCAGTACCTTCATAACCGCCAGCCTAGGGGTCGCACTACACGCCCCCTGTGCCAATAAACAATATTAAAAAAACCCACCCCTGACTGGTTTGCTGCACATAAAACAAAAAATAACACCCTTAGAGCAAAACGTGAATGTGATGCAGGAGAGATAATTCGTTTATCAGCTCTGGCAGTCCCCCTTCCTGGCCGCCAGACTAGGGGCTACACTACACGCCCCCCTGTGCCAATAAACGACCTTAAAAAAACCCGCCCCCTGACTGGTTTGCTATATATAAAACAAATACTAACACCCTTAGAGCAAAACGTGAATGCAACCTCAAAAGGCTAAGGCTGTAAACAGCCACAACCGAATTATACTACTCGATGTTCTCTTCTAAACTACTGACCCAACTTGGTAGCCGGCCTAAGTCTTTAAACCCAACTAACCCCTGATCGGGCCTAGGTGATATAAATACTCTGGACCAAACATAAAAACACGTTTTAACACCCACCTAAGACTAAGGTCTCTGCAACCATCAACGAGGTTGCAACTCGACGTTTTTCCTAAACTACTAGTCTATATTAAAATCAACCTAAGCTTTTAGGGCACCTAAACCCTAGCATTACGCCTAGTACTTTTGGCCTCATTTAAAACCACCTTATGGTAGCATTACTATGTTACGGCTTACCCAAATTTTAACATATAGGGGCACCGGGCGATTTGTACGCGCTTTACTTACACCATTCATTTTTCTTCAATAAAAAAAATTACTAACAAGTACGCCTTTAATTGAGTGTTTCAACCCCCATATCCGTATTATTAAATAAATGTAACTCAGCAAAGCCCTTTTAATAACCTACACGTTTACCTGAATTCTAATAGACCTAGTAAAAACACTAAACTATACTCCACTGATCAGTATTTCTAATAAAAAGGACATTGGCAACGGCGGTATATAAAGAAAATAAAAGGTGAAGTTGTCGAGGATCATCGAATTAACCGCCAAGTTCCCCTAAAAGGATGTAAAGCACCGCCAACCTTCTTAGATTTTAAACAAAATTGATTCGTACTAACCGCGAAATATTTACAACATTGGTAAGGGGGTACCTAATCCCCGTCCCCCAGAGCAGTCTTTTTTGGAAAAAGAGTAAGAAGCCTCAAAATTTACCGAATTACTTATTTATTTCACCAAAATAATCAAAAATAATCTTCTATATTTTTCTATCCCAACTTTCACGATAGGCTTAACTTAAGGAAAAAGTGTGACCGCAGGTGCTGGCACTTTATTACCCTCCTTTTTTCTCTATCATAGCTAAATCTATGTTTCCATAATTGTTTAAACTTAATCACTGAAGTAGGAAGAAACCCTAAGTTTATAAACTCTTAAATCTATACTAAAAATCTGAAAAGAAACCCCCTATTTTAAATACACCAAAACAACTGTCGATAAGGAAGCCTAAACAGCTTAATACTCCCACCTCCCATATAGTATCATGTATAAGCCTAGAGAGAGCTAAGTTTGTGCTGAAGGTTAACACCTAAAAGGACTAAAAGATTCAAACCAGAGTAACCCCTAACACCACTAAACTAAACACCACACCTAAGTAAAAATACCAGCTTCCCGGTCCTTTCGTACATAGGAAACTTTAAATAAAGATAGAACCCGACCTAGCTCACGCCGGTCTAAACTCAAATCATGTAAAGTTTTAAAGGACGAACAGGCCTACTATCCAAGCTGCTGCGCCCAGATTACACTTTAATTCAACATCGAGGTCGCAGGCTTCTTTTTTAATAAGTCCTCTCTAAAGAAATAACGCTGTTATCCCTACGGTAGCTTTTTCTAAATTCCTTAATAAAGGATCTACACCAAAGAAAAAAGGGTTGTATTTCCTTTTTATTGCCCCAACAAAAATTCAAAAAAACACGAAAAGCACTTAGTTTCAGTAAGCTCGAAAGGGTCTTCTCGTCTTTTAAAAATACCTAAGTCTTTTCACTTAGATGAAAACTTCGACCTTTGAGTGTGAGACAGTTGGTCTCGCGTTAAACCATTCATACCGTTCCCCAATTAAGGGACAAATTACTACGCTACCTTAGTACTACCACCAATAGCAACCGTTTAAAGAATATCCACCGGGCAGGTCCGACTTCTAATACCTAAGACCTAGAAGCCATGTTTTTAATAAACAGGCGGAGACCATGTTTGCCGAGTTCCTTACACCCACATAAAGAAAACAAAAAACTTTTATATACCTCCTAACGAGGAAAACACATCACAAAGAATTTTAAACTATAAGAGCTGTGGTTATATTAACCCACATGCTTTGCCTACTGATCTTATACTAATCTTCAATTTAAAGTTTAAAATGAAGGAAAGGTACTAAGAACAAAAAAAACTTAAAACCAATTTGAACAAAAATTTGAAAAGAGAGGAAATACTAACCATACTTTATTTATTAAGCCAACTAACACATACCTTTTAAGATTAACCCTAAAAGGCTTAAAACAACATAATCGGAAACCCACTAAGCAAGGGAACCGAAAACAGGCTAAGCACCATAAAAGACACCTAACAGCCCAATGCTGCTCTACACTTATATATATTTCCCTTTCAACCAGCTATCACCTTATTCGACATACATGTCACATCTACCCCCCTATTTCGGGGCGTGTTTCAACACAACCCAGCACCCTGTGTCGAATCTAAAAGCGCAAACCTGTTTTCCTACGGAAGGCCCGCACCAACCCGCACCAATTGTACGACCACAGGGAGCCCCAGGCCCCCCTATGCGGCACCAAAGGGCCCCAACAATAAGGCTAATCAAGGAGGTAGCTCTAAAGGTTTCAGGATAATTAATAAAACCACGCCCTATATAAGCCATGATACAAAAAGTAAAAGGAATAACCTGATTTTTTTAAAAAGAAAACAGCTCCTTCGAACACTATAAAATAAAAAGAAATTCTACATATATACCAAAAATAAAATGATTTTGCTAAATTTAATAACACACAATTCCCATAGAAATAAATAAAAACTACAACCGCCCCAACATACTAAGTATGCCAGCCCATATAAACCTACCTAAAGCGTAAGTGATCAAAACGAAAATTTTATATTAATTTAAATTTTCCTATTATATGTAGCACTTTTTCTTAAAAAAAATCGAACCAAATTTTATGAGAAAAAAAAAAGGGGGGGGGTGTGGTCCGTGTTATAGCCCGACTTTTCACCTATACTAATTATAAAATATAATCCCCATATAAATAAACAAAAACTATAACCCTTACACACCCCGCCTAACATACTATGTATGCCAACCCCTATAAACCTTCCTGTATCATAAGAGATCAAAACGAAAATTTTATATTAATTTAAATTTTCCTATTATATGTAGCACTTTTTCTTAAAAAAAACCAAACCAAATTTTATGAGAAAAAATGGGGGTGGTGGGGGTGGTCCGTGTTATAGCCCGACTTTACACCTATATTAATTTTAAAACGTAATAAAAAATAGAAACCATAAAGTAAAACACAATAAAGGGCCGGACAGAGACGATCTGCCCGCTAAGGGATTAGAAGTCCCCTCACAAGCCCATGGCCCTCTTATAAACTAAATTTAAGAGGTAGTGCCCCTAGGGCTAAAAGAACCTTCTTCAATTGTAAACTTCTCCCAAACAATAGCAGATAAACTAAAAGTTATGAAAAAAAAGAAGTAAAACATTGTACTAACCCAAGTGATCTGAATAAAAGGATACTCAACAACTTTAGTAGCCATAAAGCTTAGAAGAACAAAATCTGCCACAAACACCCAATAATAGAACTGGCCAGCTAAACTAAACTGGACCCCCTTTAAGGCGGGTTTTGGAAAAAAGCAGATCATATATAAAATCAACACAGAGGCAAAAAGCAATATTACCCCCCCCACCTTATTTGGAACACCACGCAGAATGGAGTAAGCAAATAAGAAATACCACTCTGGCTGGATGTGTGCAGGAGTCTTTATCTTATCAGCCGGAATAAAATTCTCAGGGTCTGTAAAGAAGTCTGGGGAAAAAAACACAACCAGGCTAAGAATGGAGAAAAAAATAAAAAAGCCAAATAAATCCTTAAAAGTAAAATAAGGATGAAAAGGAACCACATCCCCCCTCCTGTCAACCCCTAAAGGGTTTCCAGAACCAGTGTGGTGTAAAAAAGCCATGTGTACAACAATTAGCAACCCTAGGATAAAAGGACCCAAAAAATGAACAACGAAAAACCGCTTCAAAGTTGGATCTCCTACACCAGTGCCTCCTCAAATGTACTCCATCATACCCTCCCCAATAAGTGGGATGGCCCTGAACAAGTTAGTAATGACAGTGGCAGCCCAGTAAGACATCTGCCCCCAGGGCAAGACATAACCTGTAAAAGCAACAGCCATTAGAAGAACAAACATGTGCACACCCCTAATCCAAGTTTCCCGTAGACAAAAAGAATGGTAATATAGGCCACGCCCCATGTGTGTAAAAATGCAAAAAAAGAACATCGAAGCACCATTAGCATGGAAACTCCGTAAAGTCCAACCCCCCTGGACCTCCCGAGTAATCATTATAACTGAATAGAAAGCTTTTCCAACCTCTGGAGTATAGTGAAGGGCCAAGAATAGCCCAGAAAGAATTTGGATTACTAAGCAGCACCCTAAAAGAGAGCCAAAATTCCAGAAATAACTAATATTTACGGGAACAGGCATATCGTATAAAGCATCTGACACAGTTTTTGCTACAAAATTATTTTTTCGAAAAGAGTGAAAATTTTTTATCGTTATACTCACTAAACTGGTAAAAAGGTTTACTAAACCTTAAATTTGGTTGCCAAATTGTGGACCACTTTCTTGGAAGGAAAAAATACTGCTTATACTACAACCAACTAACCCCCGAACCCCAAAGCTACAAGCAATGAGACACCAACAATAAAAGAGACACCAGTAAACGTTCTTACAAACAACCTTGACCGCTTCTCAAGAATCCCTAAGCCACCCTCTTTAATAAAACTAAGGTTAATCCCTATCCCAACCGCAGCAGCAATAGAGACCCTTAAGTAGTAATAAAGACTGACCATTCTACATAAGATAAGAACCGCGACACCAAAAGGAAAAACCTTCCAGCAAAGAAGGATAGTTAACACCTTAGGGAAAGAGCCTAAAAAAGGAGGAACCCCACCCAAAGAGATAAAATCCAGAAAGACCAGGAAAAACCCCCTAGAAGAAGGGGCCCAAAACCCGTTGAAATCAAGCATCCTATGGATGCCAAAACTAAAAAGGTTCTTAATTAAGAACCCTAAAACTACCCCATAAACAAATAAATATAAAATACAACCCCAAGCCCTCACGAGGCATAATAAAACTATTCAAGACGTATGGATTAATGAAGAGTACCCCAGCAGGCATCGATAGTGTAGCAGCCCTAAACCCCCTAGGGCCCCAATCACCCCTGTTAAGCACACTACAGACTCCACTAAAACTAAAGAAACGCCACTAAAACCAAAACCCCCTAAAACCCAAAGGGGGGCCACTTTTTGTCAAACCCTGATAACAAAGCAACTGAACCAAGAACAAGTAGATATTACAGAGGGCACCCAGTAATGGAAAGGGAATAATCCCAATTTAAGACAAAAGCCCAAAAGCAAGAAACCCCAGCAAACGCCGGAGTTTGCCCCCACCCCCAAAAGAACAAAACTAAAAAATAGCACGCCAGAACCAACCCTTTGAAAAACGAAATATTTTATACACCCCTCCCTCTCCTCAGCAGACTCCCCAGCCAGAAGCCTGACAACACCTAGAAAACCGCACTCTAACCCTACCCAAACCCCTAACAAACCCCTCCTAGTAAACACAAACGCCAGACCAAACACCATAAAGAAAGAGAAAAAAACTAAAGAAGGACTAAAACGAGTAAACTTCAATACCACTAGAACTCCCACCCCTTACAGGAAAGAAAACCTAACCCCACCCCCACCCCAAAATTTTTATATAAGCTAAAGTTAGCGACTAATTTTTTATGAGCTTTTAAAAGAAATCTACAAGGGGGCCCCCTTGCAGGAAAAAAAAATTTTTTTTTTACAACTAAGAACACCAACAGCAGGATTTTAAAAAAAATGAGGAAAGAAAACATGTTTTATATAGAAAAGACCCTCACCCCACATAAAAAATTAGAGGAGAGCCTTTTGAAAGACTTCTATTGGTATCAAAAACCGACGTGCCAAACTACACCACTTCTCTACAAACTTAAAACCGTAAAAGAGCCCACCCTGTAAAAAGCCTGTCCCCGGGCAGCGCTCACTAAAAGAGAAAGTCCCACGACTGCTTCGCACACCCCAAAACAGAGGTATAAAACTAGAAGGTAGCAACTCAGGCACCTTCCGGAAAACCTTAGCCCAAATAAACTCCCTATAAAAACAACTATCACCATTACCTCTAGATAGATAAGAACGCTAAAAAAATCTACAGCCTTCCTTATTAGGCAGACTACCAGCACCCATATAAATAATAAACAAGCCATAAAACCCATCAAAACAAAAACCCTAAGCTACGCTTGGGTGCTATCCCTTTCTTTGTATCAGTTCTCACCAATTAGTGCCCCTGAGTATTTAGAACAAATGTTCACGCAAACAACAACCCTAAGGAATAAATAAAGACTGGTCAAGACCATGGCCACGACCCACTCCTCAGTACAAACAAAACTCTCAACCCTACGCATAAAAAGGAAAGACCCCTCACCACCTAACCTGATTACACATGATAAAAGAAAAAAAATAAAGAATAAAAATGAGGCCACCCCCATAATCACCCCCACTACTTTCTTAAAAAGGGTGAGCTCAACCTTTTGAATCTTCTGTTCTTTCTTAGAAAAAGGAATTAAAGCTACACAATAGGCCACAAGCACTAAAACCCCAGACACAATACATATAAATAAGCAAAACCCTATTAAGAATGAAAACTCAATACTAATAAGAAACACCGATAAAACCCTTAATACTAGTAAACCACAAATTAAACTCAAGGGGTTGTTTATAAAAAATAACACATTCCATACGAGTAATAGAAAAAAAAATAAAAAACCTGTCATAACAAAAAAAAACCATGGGATCACCCCGACACGTGTGAGATTTATACTTTACCGTAGTGATTTCTACAGGAAGGAGATTTTACATCTATGTTCAGGTTATGAGCCCACTAACTTTTTTTAGTTTACCTTCCCAACCAAACCCGCCCACAAAATATTTAGAGAGAGGCAGGGCACAGCCAACAACTTAAGATTGACAATCTTATGTAATAATTTTACTACTCCCTCTTAAAACAAAACTAATTTAAGTTTAAAAAAATTCATAAGGATAAACCCCCAAGGAAGACAACAAAGCCCCCAACAACCTTCTCCCTTTGAAAGAATCGCACCAAACTCTTCCCTCCCTGCACGAAAGAAGTTAACAAGGTCTTAAAAAGATAGGAGTCAACCCACCCCTTCTCGACCCTTATTCTTATAGTAATAAAAGAGCCCAACCCAACCTTTCTAACCCCACCGCCCCTTAGTAAAGGCAAGAATCATATTAAGGACACAAGATAGTACACCCCATATAAAACCTGAGAAGGCCTTTTTATAAAATGAGCTTCTCCTGGTACCTTAAAGAGAATAAAAGAGCATACAAGCCCAGCTAATACAAAAAAAAGGGTCAGGAGCTTAAAAAACCCCGGGACCCACACAAATGTGTTAAAAGGAAACAAGATTTTTTGGAGGACATAGCCAGAAAAAATAGCCCCAGCACCCAGAATGGAAACAGAAGCTAGAAGAAATGGGTCCCCGTCAGTAAACCTCTCAGCCGAAAAAAAACTAAAGGAGCTAAATAGTATTAATATAAGCCGCCCAGAATAAAGGGCTGTTAGTATAACAGAAAGAAATAAGAAAAAAACACCAAGCAAGCTTGAACCCCCGTATAAGAACCCCTCCACAATAAGGTCCTTAGAGTAAAAACCAGCCATAAACGGGACTCCTATAAGGGAGAAACAACAGACGATAATTCAAGAAGAAATTACAGGCATCTTATACCACAGCCCACTAAAGAACCGAACATCCTGAAGGCCCCCCCCCATAAAAATAACAGAGCCCACACATAAAAACATCAGAGCCTTAAAAAATGCATGAGTAATTAAATGAAAAAAACAAACATACTTTAATCCTAGGGAGAGAGCCAGCACCATTATCCCTAATTGGCTTAAAGTAGAAAAAGCCACAATTTTCTTAAAATCTACCTCTACTGTGGCACTTATCCCCGCTAAAATAAGTGTCAGCATAGAGATAGCACTTAATAAAGGAAACCACACCCCCTGGAACGCCCCTGAAAAGCGAAAAAGCACATAAACACCAGCAGTCACTAAAGTAGAAGAGTGAACCAAAGCTGAAACGGGAGTGGGAGCCGCTATAGCCGCGGGTAGCCACGCCGAAAATGGGACCTGAGCCCTCTTAGTTATTCTGGCCAACACTAGGAGGCTAACAAAGCAACCATTAAAAAGCTGCATGTCAAACTCGAAAAACTGCCAAGTCCAAACTTCTGTGGCATACCTAGCCAATAGGATAATAAACAGGGCGTCCCCAATCCGGTTTGTTATTGCGGTGATCACACCAGCAGCCAGAGACTCTCTGTTGCCGTAATACAAAACCAATAGGAAGGAAACAACCCCTAACCCATCTCACCCTATTATTATAATAAATATCCTTGGCATAATAATTAAAACCTGCATAAAAAGGACAAAAGCTAAGACCAAGTAGATAAAACGCTTGATAAAAACCTCATGAGACATATAAAAACAACAAAAAATTATTACCCTACCCGAAATAAGGAGCACAGTAATAGAAAATGTTAATGTGCACCAGTCAAGCATAATAGGAAAAGTACAAAAAAACCCCCCAACATTGGAGCAGTCAATCTCCCATATCACAAAATTTAAATCGTTAGCCATACCCCCTAACATAATTAAGGGCCACCCAATGCAAAACATTAAAAAAACGAAAGAACCTAGGCATACAACCAAGCACATGTTAACCTCACCATAAGAAAATTTTTTTAAATTTAAAGACCTAGTTTTCAAACTAGGTTTGCAACCATTTGCTCTTTTTGATTAACAGTCAAATGTTCTTATAAACTAAAACCTAAGGAAAGGTTTGAAACCAACCACCTTTTTGTCGTAAACAAAACACACTAATTATGCTACTTCCTAAATTTTCTAAATGTGGATAACCTCACACCTTTTGGACCTAAGCCAAATGCATTCTATTTCTGCTAATTTAGAAATAGAAAGACTTCTAATTAACAAAAACAACAATAAAAGGAAAGAGCACAAAAGCTAAAAGGAAGCATGATACGCCAACAAAGATCTATAAGAAGATCGTAGCGAAAACGGGGGTAAGCACCCCGTACTATAATAACAAAGTAACAGACCAGGACGGAAAGAACGCTCACATAAAAATCGCTAATGACGGGCATTAAGTAAAGACAAGGCCCCGAAAAAAAGAAAACCCTACTGAGAACTCTTATAAAGAAAATATTACTGTACTCCGCCAAAGCAATTATAGCAAAAGCACCGCCCCCATACTCTACTCTGTACCCTGATACAATCTCAGACTCCCCTTCAACAAAGTCAAAAGGGGCCCGATTTGTTTCTGCTATAAGAATAATAATCCATAGAACAAAAACCTCAAAAAAAACCACTACATTGATAAAACTTCACCTACGGATCACTGTTATATCAAAAGTACCTATTAATAGTAAAGGGCAAAATAAAACTGTACTTAAAACCACCTCATATGAGATTGTTTGGGCGACGCCCCGCATAGCCCCTAAAAGACCATAACGAGAGTTACAACACCAACCACACATAAAAACCCCGTACACATTTAGCCTTGACACACAAAGAAAAAACAAAAACCCCAACTCAAAATTTTCGGAAACCTCGTAGCTAGGAAAAACCAGCCAAACAAGGCAGGCCAAAAAAAAACAAAAGGATGGGCCCACCATGAACTTATTAAATCTTGTAAAATGAGTAAAACCAATCTCCTTCTTTAAAAGCTTTAAACCATCAGCTACCGGCTGCACTAAGCCCTTAAAGCCAGCTTTATTAGGCCCCTGGCGAAGTTGAACCATACCCAGACCTTTTCGCTCAGTTACAACTAAAAAAGCGGAGCCCACAATTATAATAATAACAATAAAAATAGAACTAAACACCTACTAAGAGGGCACTAAAAGCCCGTCTCTAGATTTTAAATCTAGCGCATAAAACTCTGCCACCTCAGCAACACTTCCCTAGACAACAAGAGTGTATATTTAGGTTAAAAGCCTACTGCTTTATTTATATTAAGCTACAAGGGAAAAGAAGGCACTAGCGGAAAACCGCATAAATACAACATCAAAGTACCCCATTTTATCTGGCATAGCACCACCACGCTAAAGTGTAAAGCCCTACTTCCACTCAAGCCTACCTTCGTTGTCTTCGTGGATAAGGGCAACACCCAACAAACAAAGAAAAAAGCATAACCAAAATTTTAAAAAAAAAGAGAAAGAACCACCTAAAACCCCTTTAGAAAAAATAAGGCAAAAAAACAAGATAATCTCCACATCAACCACCATGAACAACAAGGCCAAAATATAGAAGCGCAGAGAAAACGGAGCCCAAGAGTTTCTTAAGGAATCAAAACCACACTCGAAAGAAGTCTTTTTGTCCCAGTAATTAAAAGCTGGCTTGTCCCCTAAAAGAAACCAGAGACCGCCGAAACCCCATGGGACTAAAAAACAAAAAAAAAAAGACAGATAAAAAAAAAAAAGACAGATAGAGACCCTGTCGACACACTCGAAACTGAATAATAAACTAGAACGTAATTCCACCAAGTTTTTGGACGAGTCGAACGCCCTAGGTAAGACTTCAAATCTAACCATACCCAAGAAAACCAGAGACCAAAAGACTTTTTTTAGTTTGAAAGACTAACGTAATAAAAATATACTACAAAAAACACCCCTGGTCAAAAGCTGTGCTTCACACCAAAAGAGACCCCTTCTCTACACTATACAAACAAAACTTAGACAACTAGAAAAAGAAATCTAGGCCAGGGAAAGAACATATAAGGATAACTAGGCAAAAAACCCCCCCATACATGTGCCGCTCACTAAGACAGTTAGAGACTACAAGATCCGAACTTAAACCGCCGTGCCTCACAGCCCCATACATATAGAAGCAGTACCCCCCTGTAACGAAACTTATTAACCCAAAAACAGGTAAAAGATAAAAAGAGATCCCCTTTGAACTAGAAATTAGTACAACCTCTCTAACAAAGTTTAAAGAGACAGGAAACCCTATATTTACCATACAAAAACAGCACCAAAAAAACACGAAAGAAGGTAGCACAGTCAGCAGCCCCTTGTTGAGCCCTACCCTCCGAGAGTGGGACAGCTCATAAAGAACAGCAACCAGGCAAAACAACATGGGGGAACACAAACCATGGCAAAACATCATAATTTTAACACCTGACCACCCACAAGAAAAAAACCTAAAAACCCCACACAAGCAAAGACTTATGTGCCCGACAGATGAGTACGCAACCAGTGCTTTTAAATCTCCTTGACAGAAGCAAAAGCAACTACAAAGCAAGCCCCCCCAAACCCTCCTTACTAAAATAAACCTAATCAAAGGAGAAAGATTGATCTCAACCAGCCACAAAACCCGGCATAAACCAAACCCGCCTAGCTTAAGTAACACCCCTGCAAGAAGCATAGAGCCAGAAAGCGGGGCCTCTACGTGCGCCTTAGGCAACCATCTATGGAACAAGTAAATTGGCAGTTTGACTAAAAACCCCAAAACCAAAAAAAACCAACACAACCTATTTACCCTCCCCAACAAAGTAAAAGACCCCCCCAACAATTTGACCAAAAGAAACTTATCACTCCCTACTGAACTAATTATTCAAAGCAGAATAATTATTAAAGGTATTGAGGCGCACCTAGTATATATTATTATAAACATCCCAGCCTGAAGCCGCTCAGGCTGATAGCCCCACGTCAGGATCAGCCACAGAGTAGGAATCAACGCTAATTCAAAAAAGAAAAAAAAAAACATCCACCTATGGGACATAAAAAAAAATACACAAACCCCAATAACCATAATCACCCTGGACTCAGCCCCACTCTTTAAACCTCCAGCCACAACGTTAAAGTCCTTTTTACAACACAAAAGCCTTACCACCATGACTAAAAAAGACATCCCCACCATCAAAAAACCTAACCTATCTACAAACAACCCCCTGTTTAAAAGCGCCCCCCCCAAAGGATGGGTAATATTTTCTATAACAAAAATAAGAGCGCAAAGCGCCCCCCCAAAAATTAAAAAAGAACCCCTCCCCCCAACCATGAGGCTAACCGAAAGCACCCCTAAAAGACTAAACACAAACAACCCGTATTAAAAGAAGTAAGACCCCCTCCCCCCTCTTCCTAAGTTTACCCACCAAACAACGCAGAAAATAGTGAAAAAAAAAAAGAATAAACCTAAATAAACCAGGCCCACATAAAAAGAACAAAATAGACTTAACACAAACTCCTTGGGCTGTAAAGCCCGCGCCACCACAACAAAACTTTTAGATTTAGAAAAAAATTTTTACCTGGGGTGTACAAGACCCCCGCTCTTTAGTTAAGCTACTAAATCTGACACAACTCCATTTAAGACAAAATCTTATCTCTGTAACCACAATACAACATTTTTAATAAACTAAAACAGAACTTAGTAACCCCCAGCACTGCTAAAGCAAAAAGGCTTCTGACTCCGGTTATGGTACCGAACTGGGAAGCCCCGATTACCCCACTCAGGCTCTGTTTTAGGGACCATAGGAACAACCAAACAACGCTGGAAGAGCACCCCCTCCCACAAAATTGTTAAAAAGAAAAACAACCTCAGAACAGAGATAGTTGACCCCCACCTAGAAATAAAATTAAAAAAAGAAAAGCAGTCGTGGTAATCAGGATAACGCCGAGGCATTCCTCTTAAACCTAGGAAATGTTGAGGGAAAAAAGTTAAGTTTACCCCAATAAATATAGAAACAAACTGCATCTTACTCCACTCGGGGTGAAGACCAACACCTATCACTAGTGGGAACCAGTAGTGGAACCCAGCAAACATGGCAAACACAGCCCCCATTCTTAGAACATAGTGGAAATGGGCCACCACGTAGTAAGTATCGTGGAGCATCACGTCTAAAGAGGCCCTAGCCAGAACAATGCCTGTCAGACCCCCTATAGTAAAAAAAACTAAAAACCCAACAGCCCAATATACCATGGACCAGTTTCGCATCTCTCCCCCCATAATAGTGGCCAACCACCTAAATACTTTTACACCAGTTGGCACCGCAATAATCATAGTCACAGCCCTAAAATAAGAACGGCTATCAACGTTAATACCCATAGAAAACATGTGGTGCCCCCACACAATAAAGCCGAGTAGCCCAATAGATTTTATCGCGTAAATCATAGGAACTTTCCCAAATAATTTTTCTTTACCGACCCCCACTTTAATCACGTGTGAAATCATCCCAAACCCAGGAAGGATAAGAATGTACACCTCTGGGTGCCCGAAAAACCAAAATAAGTGAACAAAAAGCATCGGGTCGCCAAGTCCGACTGGGTCAAAAAAAGTTGTATTAAAATTACGGTCTGTTAGCAGCATTGTTAAAGCCCCAGCTAAGACAGGCATTGCTACAATCAGAAGGAAACTAGTAATACCAATAGACCAGACAAATATTTGGGTACGCCTTAGAACTAGAGCCCCTGGGCGCATCCCCAACATAGTAGTCATAAAATTTAAAGAGGCCATAATGGAGGAAGCACCCCCTATATGAAGAGAAAGAATTATAAACTCCCCAGAACAACCAGAGTGTGCGATATTACCAGATAAAGGGGGGTACAGGGTTCAACCACCACCAAAACCCCCCTCCACATACCTAGAAGAAAGAAGAAGAAACATTGCCATAGGAAGCAACCAGAAACTCATATTATTTATACGAGCAAAAGCCATATCTGGAGCAACTACTATAAGAGGAACCAGCCAGTTACCGAACCCTCCTATTATTATAGGTATAACAAGAAAAAAAATCATAACTAAAGCATGAGAAGTAACAATAACATTATAGAGATGAAAATCATTAATAAAGCTTCCTGGTGTACACAACTCAAGACGAATGACAACCCTAAAGGAAGTCCCCATTAACCCCGCCCAAATGGAAAACAAAAAATAAAGGGTACCAAT